CTTACTGTTCATATGTTATGGTATGAATATACCATACCAATTCGGTATGTATGGATGATGAGATTCCATTGATACAGAGCCAATTCCAATAGACTTATTGAACGTTCCCATTGGCGTGCATCCAGCAGGAATTGAACCTACGAATTTGCCAATTATGAGTTGGGCGCTTTAACCATTCAGCCATGGATGCTTAACAGGGCTCATCGTACATCGTGAATAACCAAATTCCAATTGAAATGAAATCTTTAGGAGGAATCAATGAAAATCTTTAGGAGGAATCAATGAAACGACATCAATTCAAATCCTGGATCTTCGAATTGAGAGAGATATTGAGAGAGATCAAGAATTCTCACTATTTCTTAGATTCATGGATCAAATTCGATTCAGTGGGATCTTTCACTCCCATTTTTTTCCACCAAGAACGTTTTATGAAACTCTTTGACCCCCGAATTTGGAGTATCCTACTTTCACGTGATTCACAGGGTTCAACAAGCAATCGATATTTCACGATCAAAGGTGTAGTACTGCTTGTAGTAGTGGTCCTTATATCTCGTATTAACAATCGAAAGATGGTCGAAAGAAAAAATCTCTATTTGATGGGGCTTCTTCCTATACCTATGAATTCCATCGGACCCAGAAATGAGACATTGGAAGAATCTTTTTGGTCTTCCAATATCAATAGGTTGATTGTTTCGCTCCTGTATCTTCCAAAAGGGAAAAAGATTTCTGAGAGTTGTTTCATGGATCCGCAAGAGAGTACTTGGGTTCTCCCAATAAATAAAAAGCGTATCATGCCTGAATCGAACCGGGGTTCGCGGTGGTGGAGGAACCGGATCGGAAAAAAGAGGGATTCTAGTTGTAAGATAGCTAATGAAACCATAGCTGGAATTGAGATCTCATTCAAAGAGAAAGATAGCAAATATCTGGAGTTTCTTTTTTTATCCTATACGGATGATCCGATCCGCAAGGACCATGATTGGGAATTGTTTGATCGTCTTTCTCCGAGGAAGAAGCGAAACATAATCAACTTGAATTCGGGACAGCTATTCGAAATCTTAGGGAAAGACTTGATTTGTTATCTCATGTCTGCTTTTCGTGAAAAAAGACCAATTGAAGGGGGGGGTTTCTTCAAACAACAAGGAGCTGAGGCAACTATTCAATCAAATGATATTGAGCATGTTTCCCATCTCTTCTCGAGAAACAAGTGGGGTATTTCTTTGCAAAATTGTGCTCAATTTCATATGTGGCAATTCCGCCAAGATCTCTTCGTTAGTTGGGGGAAGAATCAGCACGAATCGGATTTTTTGAGGAACGTATCGAGAGAGAATTGGATTTGGTTAGACAATAATGTGTGGTTGGTAAACAAGGATCGGTTTTTTAGCAGGGTACGGAATGTATTGTCAAATATTCAATATGATTCCACAAGATCTATTTTCGTTCAAGTAACGGATTCTAGCCAATCGAAAGGATCTTCTGATCAATCCAGAGATCATTTCGATTCCATTAGAAATGAGGATTCAGAATATCACACATTGATCGATCAAACAGAGATTCAACAACTAAAAGAAAGATCGATTCTTTGGGATCCTTCCTTTCTTCAAACGGAACGAACAGAGATAGAATCAGATCGATTCCCGAAATGCCTTTTTGGATCTTCCTCAATGTCCCGGCTATTCACGAAACGTGAGAAGCAGATGAATAATCATCTGCTTCCGAAAGAAATCGAAGAATTTCTTGGAAATCCTACAAGATCAATTCGTTCTTTTTTCTCTGACAGATGGTCAGAACTTCATCTGGGTTCGAATCCTACTGAGAGGTCCACTAGAGATCAGAAATTTTTGAAGAAAAAACAAGATGTTTCTTTTGTCCCTTCCAGGCGATCGGAAAATAAAGAAATGGTTGATATATTCAAGATAATTACGTATTTACAAAATACCGTCTCAATTCATCCTATTTCATCAGATACGGGATGTGATATGGTTCCGAAGGATGAACCAGATATGGACAGTTCCAATAAGATTTCATTCTTGAACAAAAATCTATTTTTGGATTTATTTCATCTATTCCATGACCGGAACAAAGGGGGATACACGTTACACCACGATTTTGAATCAGAAGAGAGATTTCAAGAAATGGCGGATCTATTCACTCTATCAATAACCGAGCCGGATCTGGTGTATCATAGGGGATTTGCCTTTTCTATTGATTCCTACGGGTTGGATCAAAAAAAATTCTTGAATGAGGTATTCAACTCCAGAGATGAATCGAAAAAGAAATCTTTATTGGTTCTACCTCCTCTTTTTTATGAGGAGAATGAATCTTTTTATCGAAGGATCAGAAAAAAATCGGTCCGGATCTACTGCGGGAATGATTTGGAAGATCCAAAACTAAAAACAGCGGTATTTGCTAGCAACAACATCACGGAGGCAGTCAATCAATATAGATTGATCCGAAATCTGATTCAAATCCAATATAGCACCTATGGGTACATAAGAAATGT